TACGGTTTCTGAAAATAATACCAATAATACTGAAGAAGAAAATAATACCAATAATACTGAAGAAGAAAATAATACCAATAATACTGAAGAAGAAAATAATACCAATAATACTGAAGAAGAAAATAATACCAATAATACTGAAGAAACAGAAAATAATACCAATAATACTGAAGAAACAGAAAATAATACCAATAATACTGAAGAAACAGAAAATCCAGGTTCTGAGATTACCAACGATCCCTTTTTTCAGAGTCTGCTAACCAGTTGTTTTCTTCGTTATTTTAATCATGGTTATCGGAGACTACTTATCGATGATATGATCGAGCGTATCGTTGACGATTTTCTTGACGATTTGATTGCGAGCGCTAGTGCAAATGCAAAAAATGGTAGCATTGACCCAAATGATAATTCCGATACTCATAACGGCGAAACTGAAGAACCTAGCACGAATGATAATTCAGATGACCATAAGGGTGAAAATGAAGAACCTAGGACGAATGATAATTCAGATGACCATAAGGGCGAAAGTGAAGACTCTAGCACGAATGATAATTCCGATGACCGTAAGGGCGAAAGTGAAGACTCTAGCACGAATGATAATTCCGATGACCGTAAGGGCGAAAGTGAAGACCCTAGCACGAGTGGGAATTCCGACGCCGACGCCGATGGTAGTCTGAATGCTAGTCCATTACGGATCTGGGTGTGGAGCAGCATAGATGCTAATTACGACGACAGACCAAACCCAAATGGTCTTCGCAATCGATTCGTGAATAATGGTAGTCCGTTCGGGAATGATAATTCCGACGACAGACCAAATCCAAATGGGATTCCCAATCGATTCGTGGATAATGGTAGTCTGTTCGATAATGGTAGTCTGCTCGGGAATGATAATTCCGATGACCATGGAAGCCAAAACGGTAGTCTGTTCGGGAGTCAAAACGGTAGTCTGTTCGGGACTAGCACGAATGATAATTCAGATGACCATAAGGGTGAAAATGAAGAACCTAGGACGAATGATAATTCAGATGACCATAAGGGCGAAAGTGAAGACTCTAGCACGAATGATAATTCCGATGACCGTAAGGGCGAAAATGAAGAACCTAGGACGAATGATAATTCAGATACTCATAAGGGCGAAAGTGAAGACCCTAGCACGAGTGGGAATTCCGACGCCGACGCCGATGGTAGTCCATTGGCTGGTTCATCCAGGATGTGGGTGTGGAGCAGCAGAGATGTGAATTCCGACGAAAGTGAAGACCCTAGCACGAATGACAATTCCGATACTCATAACGGCGAAAGTGAAGACCCTAGCACGAATGACAATTTCGATACTCATAACGGCGAAACTGAAGAACCTAGCACGAATGACAATTTCGATACTCATAACGGCGAAACTGAAGAAGACCCTAGCACGAATGAAAGAAAAAATATAGATTATGGCGCTTTTTGGGTTCAATGTGAAACTTGTTATGGAATAAATTATAAGAGGTTATTTTTTACGTCAAGACTGAATATTTGCGAACACTGCGGCTGTCATTTGAGACTGGATAGCCCGGAGCGAATTGAACTTTCGATTGATCCAGGCACTTGGGATCCTATGGATGAAGCGGGTAAAGAGGATTCGATTGATCCAGCGGGTAAAGAGGATTCGATTGATCCAGCGGGTAAAGAGGATTCGATTGATCCAGCGGGTAAAGAGGATCCTATGGATGAAGCGGGTAAAGAGGATTCGATTGATCCAGCGGGTAAAGAGGATCCTATGGATGAAGCGGGTAAAGAGGATGAAGACCTGTTATCAGTTCTGGATCCCATTGAATGGGATTGGGATCCAGAGTCGGAAGACGATGAAGACTCGGAAGACGAGTGGGATCCATATTCAGATTTGTATTCGTATTCGGATCCAGATCCAAATACGGATCCGAAGGAGGAATCGGAGGAATCGGAGAAAGAGGAGAAAGAGGAATCGGAGAAAGAGGAAGAGGAGAAAGAGGAAGAGGATCCGGACGAAGAGGTTCCGGAGGAAGAGGATCCGGACGAAGAGGTTCCGGAGGAAGAGGATCCGGACGAAGAGGATCCGGACGAAGAGGTTCCGGAGGTTCCGGAGGTTCCGGAGGTTCCGGAGGAAGAGGATCCGGAGGAACCGGATCCGGAGGAAGAGGATCCGGAGGAAGAGGATCCGGAGGAAGAGGATCCGGAGGAACCGGATCCGGAGGAAGAGGATCCGGAGGAAGAGGAATGGGACGGAGGGGAATTGGACGAAGAGGAATCGGATCCGTGGTACAGAGACGAATGGGAATGGGATCCGCGGGATCCGGAGGAGGAAGCGCGAAAAAGGAGGAAAAGAGAGCTGGCAAAAGAGGACTGGTCGTGGTTGAAGATCGAAGAAGAAGAGGTGGAGGTGGAGGATAAACCTTATCTAGAGCGCATTTTTGCTTGTCAAGACGAAACAGGATTATCCGAAGCTGTTCAAACAGGTATAGGTCAAATAAACGGCATTCCCGTAGCAATTGGAGTGATGGATTTTCGATTTATCGGAGGTAGTATGGGATACGTAGTAGGTGAGAAAATCACTCGTTTGATCGAATATGCTACCAATCAAATTTTACCCCTTATTCTAGTGTGTGCTTCCGGAGGAGCCCGCATGTACGAAGGAAGTTTGAGCTTGGTGCAAATGGCTAAAATATCCGCCTCTTTATATTATTATAAAAAGAATAAAAAGTCATTTTTTATATCAATCCTTACAACTCCTACGACTGGTGGGGTGACAGCAAGTTTTGGTATGTTGGGGGATATCATTATTGGTGAACCCGACGCTTATATTGCATTTGCGGGTAAAAGAGTAATTGAACAAACATTAAATATAGAAGTACCCGAAGGTTCACAAACAGCCGAAGTTTTATTTGAAAATGGTTTATTGGACCCAATAGTACCACGTAATACGTTAAAGAGTGTTTTGGATGAGTTATTACAGCTACACAATTTTTGTCCTTTGAATAAATAAAGAATAAAAAATTCAGCGGAGTCCTAAGTTAATAATAAAGTTCCAAATTCGTTAATTTTTTTTTGCGAAATAAATATTAAGTAAGTATTTAGTTATCGGAATCAAAGGAAAAATCTTAAAATGGATTTTTGGGGGGTGGCATAAGAAGAAATTATAGAAAGATAATGCGGATAAACAAATTATCTGCATTATCTTTCTATATTCCTAATTCCTAAATTAGGGAACCTTCTAGCAACAATAATAAAAGGGCGGATTCTTTCTTCCGCGAAATTCAACTGGACAAGGTAAATGTAAACTAAATAAAACGAATTTCGTGTTCTTTTCTTACCTTCGGATTATAACCAATAACGGATTTGCCGGGAATTTCTAAGCGGAAAAAACTCTTTATTAGATTTATTAAAGTCAAATTCGAAAATTAAAGATTAAAGTTAGAAGACAAGAAAAAGATAAAAAATAATAGAAGAAAAGAAGAAGAAAACAAGTGGATTAATATCCACTTCGTGCGGAAAAAAGTGCATTTAGTTAATTGTACACTCTCTGCATTTCACTTTAATTCACTTTATTCTATATACTCACTTAGATATACTTAGTATAATTATATACGAATTAGAACGAATCTAAGCTATCTTTCTAACAATAGAATATAGCAATAATAGGTAAAAAGATTAATATAAAAAGAAATAACAGATACAAATATTGAATCGAGGTGCCCATTCTATGACAATTCTCAACAACTTACCCCCTATTTTTGTGCCTTTAGTGGGCTTAGTCTTTCCAGCAATTGCAATGGTTTCTTTATCTCTTCATGTTCAAAAAAACAAGATTTTTTAAATCTGATAGATCTGATGTGATAAATTTCATGTATTTTTTTTTTTCAAGACTTAGAGACTTGGACTTGGATTATAACACGGATATCTATTCAGTATAATATTGTATAAAATGCGGGTTTCTTCAAACATATCAAACATAAATGAAAGTTAAAGGGTTCTTGTGCAAACGTAAATATGATATATGAGTAAATTGGCTAATTGAAAAGAAATTGGGGCGTATGTCTGACCTAAATGTAGAACACATGGATGGGGCTATATGTGTGTAAATAGGAGATTTTTTGGGAAAGCTACTATTATTTTAGATCTAAGTCTGTCTAGATCTAAGGAATTTTTCCTAAAGATTCACATAAGAATATTGAGAGTTGGTAAAAGTTCCTTTGGAAAAAAAGGAAAGTCAAATTGATTTGGGCAAGTCTCCCACTTCCAATAAAATACAACTGGATCTAGTATGAGTTGGCAATCAGAACATATATGGATAGAACTTATAGTGGGGTCTCGAAAAAAAAGCAATTTCTGCTGGGCCTTTATACTTTTTTTAGGTTCATTGGGGTTTTTATTAGTTGGAATTTCCAGTTATCTTGACAGAAATTTGATATCTTTATTTCCGTCTGAACAAATCATTTTTTTTCCACAAGGGATCGTAATGTCTTTCTATGGGATCGCCGGTCTATTTATTAGCTCTTATTTATGGTGCACAATTTCGTGGAATGTGGGTAGTGGTTATGATCGATTCGATAGAAAAGAGGGGATCGTGTGTATTTTTCGTTGGGGATTTCCTGGAAAAAATCGTCGCATCTTACTCCGATTCCTTATGAAAGATATTCAGTCGATCAGAATCGAAGTTAAAGAGGGTATTTATGCTCGGCACGTCCTTTATATGGAAATCAGAGGCCAGGGTCCCATTCCTTTGGCTCGTACTGCTGAGCCACGAGAAATTGAGCAAAAGGCTGCGAAATTGGCCTATTTCTTGCGTGTACCAATTCAAGTATTTTGAAATGAACTGAAGAATAAACAATTTTCTTAGCGGGAGGTCAAGGTCAAAATCCGAAGTCAAGAGTTCTCTTTCTTATAGCATAATTTAACTGAAATTCTTTTAGAATACTAATGAATCAAAAAGGCTTATATTCTATATACGCAAAAATTCGAAAACAAAACCCTTTTTTTTTGCCCTCTTATCCAAAAAATTTTTTATGCGTATGTAAAATTCCCTAAATTCCGCAAATTCACTAAGAAAAAGAGTACCAAACAAATTTAAATAACGGGACTCATTTGATAGATCAAAAAAAGTATTTTGGAAAAAGAGATAGAGAAAAAGATATAGAAAAAAGATATTCTCTTTTTATTTTTAATTTTTATACTATTAGAAATTTATAGGTTTGAAGCCTTGTAATAAAACTTATGCTTGATATAAGACTTTAGATCGCATAGAGTTAACGAATGAAGTCGATTCATTAAAAATTCACAGATGCAAAATGAAAAAAAAAACATTTACCTGTATTCTCTATTTTACATCTATAGTATTTTTGCCCTGGTGGATCTCTTTTTTATTTAAAAAAAGTCTGGAATCTTGGATTATTTATTGGTGGAATACAAGTGAATCCGAAACTTTTTTCAATGATACTCAAGAAAAGAGTATTCTAGCAAAATTCATAGAATTAGAAGAACTCCTCCTGTTGGACCAAATGGTAAAGGAATACCCGGAACCACATCTACAGAAGTTTCGTATCGAAATCCAAAAAGAAACGATCGAATGGATCAAGATACACAATGAGGATCGTATCCATACAATTTTGCGCTTCTCCACAAATCTAATCTGGTTCGTTATTCTAAGCGGTTATTATATTCTAGGTAAAGAAAAACTTATTATTCTTAATTCCTGGGTTCAAGAATTCGTATATAACTTAAATGACACAATAAAAGCCCTTTCTATTCTTTTTTTAAGCGAATTATGTATAGGATACCATTCAACCCGCGGTTGGGAACTAATGATTGTCTCTGTCTACAAAGATTTTGGATTTACTCATAATGATCAAATTTTACCTGTCCTTGCTTCCATTCTTCCAGTCATTGTTGATACGATTTTTAAATATTGGGTCTTCTATTATTTAAATCGTATATCTCCGTCACTTGTAGTGATTTATCATTCAATGAGTGATTGAAATGAAAAAGGATCCCCTGATCCAAATGGAATGTTTGTTATTTTGTCCATAAGTAAAAGATTCAAAATCTTACTGTTTTTATATTATGCACTTCTTTTCTCTATACATCCAAGAAATTCGGATTCCTCCTAGATTTTAGTAAAAATTTTTCAGTAAATAGCAGCTTGGTAGATAGGGAACTTTACTAGGAACCCACCTAATTTTATTGTAGAAATTTTGGGGATCAACGATTGGACCATGCAAACTAGAAAGACCTTCTCTTGGATAAAAGAAGAGATTACTCGCTCCATTTCCGTATCGCTCATCGTATATATAATAACTCGGGCATCTATTTCAAATGCATATCCCATTTTTGCACAGCAGGGTTATGAAAATCCACGCGAAGCAACTGGCCGTATTGTATGCGCCAATTGTCATTTAGCCAATAAGCCCGTGAGTATTGAGGTTCCCCAAGCGGTACTTCCGGATACTGTATTTGAAGCAGTTGTTCGAATTCCTTATGATATGCAACTGAAACAAGTGCTTGCCAATGGTAAAAAAGGTGCCTTGAATGTGGGGGCTGTTCTTATTTTACCTGAGGGGTTTGAATTAGCCCCTCCCGATCGTATTTCGCCCGAGATAAAAGAAAAGATAGGTAATCTTTTTTTTCAGAGTTATCGCCCGACTAATAAAAATATTCTTGTGATAGGCCCTGTTCCTGGTCAGAAATATAGCGAAATCACCTTCCCGATTATTTCTCCGGACCCTGCTACTAAGAGGGGCGTTCACTTCTTAAAATATCCCATATATGTAGGCGGAAACCGGGGACGGGGTCAGATTTATCCCGACGGGAGCAAGAGTAACAATACGGTTTATAATGCTACAGCAACAGGTATAGTAAGCAAAATCATACGAAAAGAAAAGGGGGGATACGAAATAATCATAACGGATGCGTCAGAGGGACGTCAAGTGACGGATATTATACCCCCAGGACCAGAACTTCTTATTTCAGAAGGCGAATCCATCAAACTGGATCAACCATTAACAAGTAATCCCAATGTGGGTGGATTTGGTCAGGGGGATGCGGAAATAGTACTTCAAGACCCATTACGTGTCCAAGGCCTTTTGTTCTTTTTGGCATCTGTTATTTTAGCACAAATCTTTTTGGTTCTTAAAAAGAAACAGTTTGAAAAAGTTCAATTATCCGAAATGAATTTTTAGATCTACGGATTTATCAACATCAAGTTCTTCAAAAGAAGAAAATTTTTGTTGAAAGTGATGTATGATCAAAAAAATTGTGTAAAGCCTTTTGCTTTTTTTGTTTATATTCTTTTTGGATCGGTTTGGAGGAATTCTTTTTTTTTTTTACCTGTACTGCGTTCTAGTCATAGTATTTAGACTTTCATAGTCTTTATACTTTTTATTTAGACTTTCCGTTTCGATTTTCTATTAGTAATAATCTATTGCTAATAAGAAGAAGACTTTTTGACCTTCTCCCCTCCTTTTTTGAATTTCCATTGGAATGGTGCGA